ATTTTTATTATATGAATTTCGGATTAAATCGTGATTAAAGGGGAAAAGTCCTTTAATTCTGGGGGAGGTTTTTTATACATTTGAATTTAATTTTGGAGAAAAAGTGGCAAAATTCCGGAAAGAAAATTTACATGGGAAAATTATATAATAAGGTGAGGTATCTGTAAAAAGAGATCGTATGAAATAATAATTATATTATTTTGGGGGTATATTTTACTGTAGTTTATCGTATTGCGTAGGTGTGATTTTTAAAAATGGGGTTTTAAAAAAAGTGCTAACAACGGCGAAACTATAAAAAAAAAACAATGGAAAAAGTAGGCGAGGAGAAAAATATGTCTAAAAATCATGGAGGGATGTATCCATATAGGGAATGTGCAAGACCAAGAATCGAGCTCCACCTTGACTAAAGTGTCTGCCCCGGTGAGGGGTAACGGTAACGGGCATATATGGGTGTCAGGTGAAAGGTAGAGATAAAAAAGATTACCAGGGGTGGATCTGGCAGGCTGATAAGAACATGAGGTGATATGTACCAATATAACGGGTGCGACCAAAGGCCTTGGAAAAAGCTAGTAGGGAGGGATGGTTCCGGGCCATTGAGATGGACTTGAAGGTGTAACCAGTGGCCTCTTAAAAGGCATTCTGGGAGGAGTTACAATATATGGACGTGAAAAGCAGGACTGTATGCCTGAAGTGGAAGGATAGAGGATTTCACGGGCTGACCTAAATCAAGGGACACCATTAGGAACAGGATAGTCATGATTACCAATAATATATATTCATGATGCATGGAACGGTAGGGTAATGAGGTGACAAACAGTTTGTTCGATACCATTTATTTATAAATATAATTATTAGATAATACCGGTTTAATAGGCGTGGGGAAAATCATTAATGTATGATTATACATAGTGAAATAAAGACTATAATGTAGATAGTACATTAGGCAATCTCGGAATAAAGTTCGGGGGGAGGGGGGGGCACCCAGAAAGTATGTACCAGAGAATAGTTTAAGATAAAACACTGGTTTTGGAGACCAGAGATGGGTGTCCTTCTTTGATGCTCAGGGGAGTAGTCCGTCTTTGGTTTACAAGAACAAGGCTTTAAGGGTGTAAGCTACCAGAGCAGTTGTTTATTATAATTTTATTTTCGGTTCAGCCAAGTAGGGGGTTTATAATGAAGAATGAAAAGTAGAGGATTGAGGTTATTTGGCTGATAATGATGAATGGAGGTTCTACTGGTTTAGAGGCTGTTCATGTGATGGTGATAAAGGTGGTGATTAGTGTTCAGAATATGGTTTGTGCTAGTGGGCGGAAGGTTATAGACCGTACGTAGGAGGTGTGGGTGAAAGGCGCTGTTATTAGGATAAGGATGGATATAAATAGGGCGAGTGTTCCACCTAGCTTGTTAGGAATGGATCGTAGGATGCCGTAGGCAAATAGGAAATATCATTCTGGTTTAATGTGTTGTGGTGTGATTAGTGGGTTAGCTTTAGAAAAATTTTCTGGGTCATTGAATAAATCTGGTGTAAATGATAGAATAAGGAATAGTAGGATGAATACAGAGGTGGTTATTAGTGTATCTTTGTAGGTGTGGTAGGGGTGAAATGGGATTTTATCAATGTCTGAATTAGTACCGAGTGGGTTGCTAGAGCCTTTGTTGTGTAATAGAATAATGTGAATTGAAGATAACGAGACGATAATGAATGGGAGGATAAAGTGGAGGGCGAAGAAGCGGGTAAGGGTTGGATCGTTGATAGAGAAACCACCTCAAAGTCAAGTTGTAATTGTGGTTCCTAGATAGGGAATTGCAGTGAGAAGGTTTGTGATTACTGTTGCTGCTCAGAAGGATATTTGTCCTCAGGGTAGAACGTAACCAAAGAAAGCTGTTGCTATAAGAGTGATTAATAGTGTAGTTCCTGAGAGTCATACACCCTTGTTTAAGTGTAGCCCGTAGTAAAGTCCGCGTGCGATGTGGGTGTAGATACAGATGAAGAATATGGATGCGCCAATTGCGTGAAGGTTCTGTATGATTCACCCGTGTGGTACATCTCGCATGATGTGGATTACTGATGAAAAAGCTAGGTTAATGTTTGCTGTATAGTGGATTGCTAGAAAGAACCCGGTTGTGATTTGTAGGGTTAGGCAAGTTAGTAGTATGGAGCCGAAATTTCATCAGGTAGAAATGTTGGATCCAACAGGGAGGAGATTAGAGATGAGAAGGGTGTGTTGGTTGGACATGTTTTTGTAGTTGATGTACAACAGTGGTTTTTCAGACCTCAGGACTCATAGTAGAGCAAAAATTATGTTTGTGATAGATTATTTGTTTGGTCTTGTCTTATTGTTTGTAATATTTAGTGTTGCAGCCCTTGGTATAACCCTTGTCCCCTATCAAGGGGTGATTGCTCTTATAGGGGCTTCTTTTTTTTGTTGTGTGTTGATGGTTTTGTTAGGTCGCACATTCGCCGCTTTAGTTATATATATTGTATATTTAGGGGGTTTGGTTGTGGTGTTTGGTTATTGTGTGAGTATTGAAAAAGACAGTGGGGACGCTGAGATTTTTGGGTTTAAGTATCTTGTTGTTTTTTTAGTTGTAGGTTTAGTTTATTTATATAGTGGATTTGGTGGTTTATTAGTATATTTTGGTTGGGAAGATTTGACATGTTTAGAGGTGAATGGGAGCGGTGTTTTTTATTGTGGGGGTGGTGTTGGTTTAGTGGTTTGTTTTTGGGGGCTGTTAGTAGTATTGTTTTCTGTTTTGGTTATTTTGAGTTGATCTCGTTTAGGGGGTTTTCGTCCGTTTAGGTTAGTAAGAGAGTTAGTAAGAGGAACAGTGTGATGGTGAAGGTGGTTAGGTAGTTTTTGATTATGTTCTTTTGTTGTGTGGAGAGATGGATTATAGGGGTTAGTGTGTTAGATAGTCCTTTTGGTCCTCAGGTTTCTAGGGTTCAAAGATCTACTAGGTCTATTGAGGTTTGTTGACTTGTTTTTAATATGTTTATTGTAATAGTTCGGTGTGGGATATTGAAGAAGGCCAATTGGTTAAAAAAGGTGTTTAGCGTTTTTAGTTTTTTTGGTGGTGAGTGGTGGGAAATAAGAGATAGGTCTTTTGATACAATAATTCCCACTAATGTGGCAATTAATGCTGATAGTTTCATTGTTTTTGGTATTGTTGTTAGTGCTGTGTTTTGTAGCGTTGTTAATTTTGTTGTAGTTCCTGCGATAATGGATATAATAGTTAGTCGTGTGAGAGGGCTGATGATGGTATTAATTTCTTTGTGTGTGTTGTGTTTGATTCGTGGGTAGTCAGTTAGTGTTAGTAGGATGATTCGTGTGCTGTATGAGGCAGATAAGATTGTGGCTGTTATTGTGATGATTAAGGCTCATGAGTTAGTATGTGAGTTTATTATGGTTTCAACGATAGTGTCTTTTGAGTAGAAACCGGAGAGGAAGGGTGTCCCCATTAATGATAGGCTGGCGATGGTTAGGAATGATGTTGTTATTGGGGTGGTATTTATAAGGCCCCCCATTATTCGTACGTCTTGTTCGTTATTTAGGTTATGAATAATAGAACCGGAGCATAAAAATAAGAGTGCTTTGAAAAAAGAATGGGTAATTATATGTAGGAAGGCTAGTGATGGTTGGTTTAAGCCGATTATTGTTATTATTAGACCTAGTTGGCTTGTGGTTGATAGTGCAATAATTTTTTTGATGTCGAGGTGTGTGGTTGCTGAAGCGGCAGCAAATATTGTGGTTGTTGCCCCTAATATTAGACAAAGGGTTATGATGACTTTATTGTCTTGTAGGATGGGGTTTAGGCGTGTTAGTAGGAAAATGCCAGCTACAACTATTGTGCTGGAGTGGAGTAGGGCTGAGACTGGTGTTGGGCCTTCTATAGCTGATGGTAGTCAGGGGTGTATGGTAAATTGTGCAGATTTTCCAGTGGCTGCAGCTAATAGGCCCACTATAGGGACAATGTTTGTTTTGTATGTAATTAGGGTTTCTTGAAAGTTTATTGAGGATGCTGCTATTAGTCAGGCGGCTGTCATGATAAGACCAATATCGCCTATTCGGTTATAGATGATGGCTTGCAGGGCTGATATATTAGCGTCTGATCGACCCCCCCACCAACCGATTAGTAGGAAGGATATAATTCCAACAGCTTCTCAGCCGATAAAGAGTTGGTATATATTGTTTGCTGTAATAATAATTAATATTGAAATCAGAAAGGTTAGGAGGTATTTGATAAACTTGTTAATGTTTGGGTCAGTGGCTATATATCAAGTAGAAAACTCAGAGATAGATCATGTAATAAATAGAGTAATAGGAATGAATATTAGTGATAATATGTCTAATGTAAGTGAGATGTTAATGTTTTCTGTGGGTATGATAATTAAGGGTGCGGAGGTAACTGTAAGTTCTTTGTTATTTAGTAGAGAGTTGAGGGGGATCAGGCTAATGAGAAATATTAATATTAATTTGTGTTTTATATTATTAATCTTTATTGGTGATTGTACGATGGAGATGGTAATAGATAGGAGAATGGTCAGTGTAGTTGTTGGAATAATAAGGTTCATGTTCTACTACTTGGATTTGCACCAAGAGTTTTGGTGCCTAAGACCAGTGGAATACTGCTATCCTTTAGTAGAGGGGGCTGGTTATTAGTGCCAGATTAAAGAGTTAGCAGGTCTTATGACCCCCTCATGTGTGAGAAGTGTTTCTATTGCCAAGATCACAGCTTGGTATTTTTTTTAAATTACGCACACTATATTACCAGTTCTGGTTTAAGGGAGATTAGTATAAGGGGAATAACATGTAATGTAATGAGCAGGTGTTCTCGTGAGTGTATTGGTTGAATTGAGGTGTTTAGTACAGAAGTGCCTATTTGTGTCGATAGGAATATGTGTAGGGAGTATGAGGCTGTGATTAGTATTAGTAGGCCAAATAAGATAATTGTTATTGGACACCAGTTAAAAAGAGAAGACACAATTAGGAGTTCGCTTGTGAAGTTTATGCTGGGCGGTATAGCGATGTTTATAAGATTGGTTAAAAGTCATCAAGTTGTAGTTATTGGTAGAACAATATGAAATCCGCGGGTGAGAATTAAGATACGAGTTTGAGTGCGCTCGTAAGTGATATTTGCTAAGCAGAAGAGTGCTGATGAGGTGAATCCGTGGGCAATTATTATTGTTATAGCTCCTGCTAGGCCCCACTGTGTTTGAGTGGAGATTGCAGCAGCTACTAGGCCTATGTGGCTGATTGAGGAGTATGCGATTAAGGATTTTAAGTCTGTTTGCTGAAGGCAGGTAAGGCTTGCTAGAGTAGCACCCCACAGAGATAGAACAACAAGGGGGAGAAATATGTTTGTGTTTGGGGTGGGAAGGGTTTGGGCTATTCGAATAATACCGTATCCTCCCAGTTTTAGTAGGATTGCGGCTAGAACCATAGAGCCAGCAATGGGAGCTTCAACGTGGGCTTTTGGAAGTCAGAGGTGTAGACCATAAATGGGTATTTTTGCTAAGAAGGTGGTTAGGCAGGCTAGTCATAGGATTAATCCGGTTCATTGGTTGTTGGGTTGGGTGATTTGTAGAAAGAGGGTTGGGGTGTTTGATATATTGTTGAGGAAAAGAATGGCTATTAAAAGGGGCATAGATGTTGTTGTAGTATATAGTATAAAATATGTGCCCGCTGTTAAGCGTTCAGCTTGTTGTCCTCATCGTGTAATAATAATAAGGGTTGGGATTAATGTGGCTTCAAATATAATGTATATTAGGGTTAGGGTATAGGCTATAAATGTTATGGAGATGAAGAGTTGTAGGAGAATTAGTATTGTTAGGAATGTTCGTTGTCGTTGTACAGGCTCTTTAGATAGTGTGTGTTGACTGGCTAAAATAGTTATTGGTAGTAGTCAGTATGATAGTGCAAGTAGTGGGGATGAGATGTGGTCTAGGGATAGGTAAATGTTGGATATTGGTGTTAGGGTTTTAAGGCTGAGGAGTGCAAGGATGAATGAGAGAGAGGTTGTTGTTTGAATTAAAGTTTTTGGTTTGAGGAGGAGGATGGTTGGGATTATTATAGCAGTTATGTAGATAAGTTTAAGCATTATAGTAAGTTGAGATTTTTTAGAAAATCGCTTCCGTGCGTTCGCGTAATAGCGACGACTAGGCTCAGGCCGACTGCTGCACCACACACTGAGATGGTGAGGAGGATGGTTGGTATTGGGATTTGTGATAGTGTAAGGGAGGAAGAAGTGAAAACTACTAGTATTGTAAATAGGAGAAGTGTTATTGTTTCTAGGCATATAAGAGCTAGTATTAGGTGTTTATTTTGTAGGGATAGGCTTGTAAGGGCAATTAAAAAGGTTAGGTATAGTGTGATTTTGGTTAGTTCCACTACTATGGCTTAAGCGGTTAAGTTCTTCTGAGTCGAAATCAGATGTCTAGTTAGACTACCTTAGTACTCTGCTCATTCTAAGCCCCCCTGATGTCATTCGTATAGTAAGCCTAGTGTAAGGGTTATTAGTAGGGCTTCGGTTAGTATTATAGTGGTGGTTGGTGGGTTGGTGTTAGCGCTTCATGGGATTGGTAGGAGTAGAATAATTTCTAGGTCAAATAGAACAAATAGGATGGCGATTAGGAAGAATTGAATGGAGATGGGGGTTCGGGCATCTCCTAGTGGATCAAAGCCGCATTCATAGGGGGAGAGTTTGTTGATGTCTGGTTTCGCCGTTGTTAGTGTGTTGATTATGTACAACAGGGTTGCTGTTAGTAGTGATATTGAAATTAGGAGAACTATGTTGATTATTTCTTCCCGGCTGGGACTAAATGCTTGGAAGGCATTTGTACTGCTATACTAAAGAAATAGGAGCCTCATCAGTATACTGAGATATATAGGAATAGTCATACAATGTCAACAAAGTGTCAGTATCAGATTGCTGCTTCGTATCCGAAATGATGAGTTGTTGTGAAGTGGGATTTAATTAGCCGTATTATGCAAATTAAGAGGAAGGAGGTGCCAATTATAACATGGAGTCCGTGGAAGCCTGTTGCTACGAAGAAGATAGAGCCATACACACTATCTGAGATAGTGAAGGGGGCTTCTTGGTATTCAGATAGTTGGAGGGCTGTAAAATAGACTCCAAGTGTGATAGTAATTATCAGGGCATATGTTGCTTCTTTTTTATTGCCTTTTATTATTGTATGGTGGGATCATGTGATGGTTGCTCCTGAGGATAGGAGTACGGCTGTATTGAGTAGGGGGACCTCTATTGGGTTGATGGGGTGGATTCCGGCTGGTGGTCATTCTGCTCCTAGCTCTGGGGTAGGAACCAAGCTTACATGATATAGGGCTCAGAAGAATCCCAAGAAAAAAAAGACTTCTGATGTAATGAATAAGATTATCCCATAGCGTATATTTTTCTGTACGCCCTCGGTGTGGTGGCCTTGATAGGTACTTTCTCGAATCACGTCTCGTCATCATTGAATTATAGTGAGTGTTAGGGTTAGTAAGCCCATTTTTAAAAGGGTTGTAGAAGTGGTATGAAATCAGATTGCTAGTCCTGAGGCTAGGAGTAGTGAGCCCATGGCCCCTGTTAGGGGCCATGGGCTGGGGTCTACTAGGTGGTATTGGTGTAGTTGGTGTGTCATTATGTGTTTTCTTGTAGGTATAGGGTGATTAGTAGTACAAAGACGTATGCTTGAATGCAAGCTACTGCTAATTCTAAAATGGTTAGTAGTAGTAGGAGGGTTGATGTTAGTGCGCTGAGGGTGATGTTTGTATTAATAAGGTTGAGTGTTGTTGAGCTGATTATGCTAATAAGGAGGTGGCCTGCTGTAATATTAGCTGTAAGGCGGACGCCCAGTGCTAGAGGTCGTATAAGGATACTTATGGTTTCGATTAGGATTATAAATGGGATTAAGGGAGTTGGCGAGCCTTCTGGGAGGAGGTGGGCTAGTGTAATTGATGGTTTTTTTATTATACCAATTATAACAGTGGCTATTCATAATGGTACGGCAAGGGTTATGTTTATGGATAGTTGAGAGGTTGTTGTGAAGGTATATGGTAGTAGACCCAAGAGGTTTGATAGTAGAATTAGGAGGAATAGACTAGTTAGGATGCGGCATCATTTTTGTCCGTCATTGGTTAGTTGGTTGGTTATATTGGTTAAAATTGTCTTTAGAAGTCAAAGAAGGATTGTTGTTGTGCGATTTCCTAAGAGTTTTGATTTGTTGTGGATTAGTAGAATGGGAATTAGTATTGACAGGAGGGCAGTTGGGGTATGGATAAACTCTGGGCTTGCGAATTGTTCAAATATGTTTATGTTCATGGCGGGGTTAGGGTTAATTTTTGTAATTTAGTATTTAATATGGTTGCTTGGGTTTTGTTGATTGATAGGGCTTTGGTTTTTTGTATAATTAGATGGAGTATTAGCCAGGTCCAAATGTAGATTAAGAAAATATAGATTGTATTTAGTTGTGGCATTCATCAAGGAAATAGTATTTCTTCTTTAACTTAAAAGGTTAATGCTTAATAAAAGCTTCTTGGTGATTGTTCTGAAGCTAATCAGAGTTCAAATTGGTTAAGTGGGATTGCTTCTACTGCGATTGGTATAAAACTGTGATTTGCTCCACAAATTTCTGAGCATTGTCCAAAGAATACGCCGCTACGTGATGTCACTAGGGGAAGTTGATTTAGGCGTCCTGGTACTGCATCTACTTTTACCCCTAGTGAGGGGATTGCTCATGAGTGTAGTACATCTTCTGCAGTTACTACAATTCGTATTTGTAATCCTGCTGGAAGAAGTATACGGTGATCTACTTCAAGTAACCGTGGTGAGCCGTTTTGTAGATCTGGAGTTTGGATTATATAAGAATCGAATGAGATTTGGGTTCCATCTGAGTATTCATAGTTTCAGTACCATTGATGGCCTGTCGCTTTAATAGTTAGGTGTGGATCAAACACTTCTTCTATTAGGTAAAGGGATCGTACTGAGGGGAGGGCTGTTAGGATAAGGATTATAATTGGAGCAGCTGTTCATGCTGCTTCTAGTTGTTCTACTTCTTCTGTGGGGTCATTATGGGTTAGGGCTGTTGTAGTTGCGGTGATAGCAAATATTAGGATTACTAGTGATATTAGGCACGTGAGTAGTAGTACGTGATCGTGTAGGAAGATAACCTCTTCTATGGCTGGCCCTGCGGCTTCTTGTAACGAGAGTTGGGTTGCGTATGGCATGTGAGGACCACAGGAGCTGTGATTTGGCCACGACAAGGCCATGTAATGGTGTTTACTAGGTCCTCGAGAAAAAAGCATAGATATGCGGTTAACTTGAAATTAACAGATGGTGGTTTTAGTCTGCCTTTTCTCGGGTCATGGTCATTCTATATAGGAAATATACTCTCGGATTGGGGCATAGGAGTTATTTAGTATGTATGTTGGTTCAACATGTGTGTGGTACGGAGGGGGTGTTCCGTAGAACCACTCCACGTGGGTTTTTTTCCCTAGGGGAAATTGAAGTTCTCGTTTATGTGCTAAGGCTTCTCATACAATAAATAGGGATATGAGAACTGCAATTAAGGAGATTGTTGATCCAATTGAGGAGACAGTGTTTCATAAGGTGAAAGCGTCTGGGAAATCTGAATAGCGACGTGGTATACCAGATAAACCTAGAAAGTGTTGTGGGAAAAATGTTATGTTTACCCCAGTGAATATTACTCAGAATTGGGTTTTTGTGAGAGTTTGGTTTAATGAGTACCCTGTGAATAGTGGAAATCAATGGGTAAGTCCTCCTATAATGGCAAATACAGCCCCCATTGAAAGAACGTAGTGAAAGTGTGCTACAACATAGTAGGTGTCGTGTAGTACAATGTCTAGGGATGAATTTGCTAGGATAATTCCGGTTATACCCCCGACAGTAAATAAAAAGATGAATCCGAGAGCCCAGTAGATTGGAGTCTGTCATTTAATTTGGCCGCCTGCTAGGGTAGCTAATCAGCCGAACACTTTAATGCCTGTAGGGATGGCGATGATTATTGTTGCTGCGGTGAAATAGGCGCGGCTGTCAATATCTAGGCCGACAGTGAATATATGATGGGCCCATACGACAAAGCCTAGGATTGCGATTGATATTATTGCTCAGATTATGCTGGTGTAGCCAAAAGTGTTTTTTTTTCCTGTGTAAAAGGTGATGATGCTAGATACAATGCCAAAACCTGGTAGAATTAGGATGTAGACTTCTGGGTGTCCGAAAAATCAAAATAGGTGTTGGAATAGGACTGGGTCGCCTCCTCCGCAGGGGTCAAAGAAAGATGTATTAAGATTGCGGTCGGTTAGGAGTATAGTGATTGCAGCAGCTAGTACGGGTAGGGCCAGCAGGAGTATGATGGCAGTGATTAGGACGGATCAAACGAATAAGGGGATATTAAATATGGGTATTGACTTAGGCTTTATATTAATGCATGTTGTAATAAAATTGATTGCTCCTAGGATGGAGGAAGCACCTGCTAGGTGTAGTGAGAAAATAGCTAGGTCGACTGAGGGGCCGGAGTGAACCAGGTTTCCTGATAGGGGTGGATAAACTGTTCAGCCTGTGCCAGCACCGGCTTCTACATAGGAGGAGGACAGAAGGAGAAGTAGTGCTGGTGGGAGAAGTCAGAAACTTATGTTGTTTATTCGGGGGAAGGCTATGTCTGGGGCTCCGATTATTAGTGGGATGAGTCAGTTGCCAAAGCCTCCGATTATAATTGGTATAACTATAAAAAAGATTATGATGAATGCGTGTGCAGTTACGAGTACATTGAAGATTTGATCACTACCAAGTAGGGGCCCCGGCTGGGTGAGTTCTATGCGTATTAGTACGCTTAGGCATGCTCCAATTAGGCCGGACCAAGCCCCAAATAGAAGATAGAGAGTTCCAATGTCTTTGTGGTTGGTTGAGAATAGTCAACGGGTGATAAACACGGGTAGTATGGCTGAGATAGCGGTAGGCTGTAAACTTACAAACAGGATAATATCCTTGCTGCCAAACTCCGAGGTGTGTGACATGTCAGACTGCAAATCTGAAGTCGGCTTTCTGCCCGGGGTTTCTCCGTTTTTTTCCCCCCCCCCAAAAACGGAGAAAGCTAGGTTAATGTCCGTCGGTTTGGACGGCTAACTGTTAATTAGTTGTTTGTGGGATCGAGGCCCACTAATCTAGGGAGTCTTAGTTTATTTGAAATATCTGTATTGCAAACAGATGATGTGGTTTAGCCGCAGACTCTAGGCAGGAACTAAATGTCTTTTTTGGGGGCTTTGAAGGCCTCTAGTTTGTATAACTTAAGTTCCTAGATGTTAGGTGACAGGGGAAGTAGGAGGGTGGTTATCGTTATTAGGGATGTAATTATATGATGTTTTTTGTGTGGTACTCGTCATTTTATCAGTATAGGGGTTGTATGAGGGGGAAGAGTTATAGATAGTATATAGGTTAGTCGCATATAGACGTATAGGCTTAGTATGGAGGCTACAGCTATTATAGTAGCTTCTACGATTATGCTTGTGGAGGTTATCTTGTTAAGGATAAGTCATTTTGGTATAAATCCTGTAAGGGGGGGAAGCCCCCCTAAAGAAAGAGTTGTTAGTGCTATGATTAGTATTAAATGTGGTGAGGTGGTTCATAGTGTTCCCATGTCTTTAATTGTTGTTGTTATTGTGTGGTTTATGGATAGAAAGATAGGGATTGTGGTTATAGTGTAAACTATGAAGGTTAAGGTTGAGATTTTTGGTGCGGTGGGTATTATGGCAATGATTCAGCCTGTGTGTGCAATGGATGAGAAAGCTATTAGTTTTCGAAGTTGGGTTTGGTTTAGGCTGCCCAATCCGCCGACGGTAATGGACAGGATTGCTGATGATAATAGGAGTATTTGGTTTATTTTGTTGTGGGTGGTTAATATGACTATTAATGGTGCAATTTTTTGTCATGTTAAAATAACTAATGATGTTAGATTAGTTGTACCTTGTGTTACTTCTGGTAATCAGAAGTGGAATGGTGCGGCTGCTATCTTTATTATTAAAGTTATGGTAATAATTGTTGTAGTTATTGGGTCCGTTGTGAGGTGTGTTTCTCAGTTGGAGGTATTTATGGCATTTGTTGTTGTTGTGAAGAGTAGGGTTGAAGAGGCTATGGTTTGAGTTAGGTAATATTTGGTGGTAGCTTCTGTTGCTCGTGGGTGGTGTGATTTAGAGATGATTGGGATTATGGATAGGGTGTTGATTTCTAGGCACACTCAGATTATGAGTCAGTGTGTAGTTATGGTAATTAGCAGTGTGCTTAGGATGATGCTTGCTGTGATTACTGATCAAGATATTAGGTTAATTGGTAAAGGCCGTGTGGCATTTTCGGGGTATGGGCCCGATAGCTTGTTTAGCTGACTTTACTTAGAAAGTAGTATATTGGTAGTATTGAAAGTTTTGATCTTTCAGGTTCAAGTTCGAGTCTTGGCTTTCTAGTATTAAGGAGATGATTTGAACATCTGTGTTGAGGTTTTAAGCCTGTTGCATGGCCTAGTTATGCTACCTTAATATTTTAAAATTTATTTAAGTTTACTATATAAATTTCGGATTAAATCGTGATTAAAGGGGAAAAGTCTTTAATTCTGGGGGAGGTTTTTTTTACATTTGAATTTAATTTTGGAGAGAAAGTGGCAAAATTCCGGAAAGAAAATTTACATGGGAAAATTATATAATAAGGTGAGGTATCTGTAAAAAGAGATCGTATGAAATAATAATTATATTATTTTGGGGGTATATTTTACTGTAGTTTATCGTATTGCGTAGGTGTGATTTTTAAAAATGGGGTTTTAAAAAAAGTGCTAACAACGGCGAAACTATAAAAAAAAAACAATGGAAAAAGTAGGCGAGGAGAAAAATATGTCTAAAAATCATGGAGGGATGTATCCATATAGGGAATGTGCAAGACCAAGAATCGAGCTCCACCTTGACTAAAGTGTCTGCCCCGGTGAGGGGTAACGGTAACGGGCATATATGGGTGTCAGGTGAAAGGTAGAGATAAAAAAGATTACCAGGGGTGGATCTGGCAGGCTGATAAGAACATGAGGTGATATGTACCAATATAACGGGTGCGACCAAAGGCCTTGGAAAAAGCTAGTAGGGAGGGATGGTTCCGGGCCATTGAGATGGACTTGAAGGTGTAACCAGTGGCCTCTTAAAAGGCATTCTGGGAGGAGTTACAATATATGGACGTGAAAAGCAGGACTGTATGCCTGAAGTGGAAGGATAGAGGATTTCACGGGCTGACCTAAATCAAGGGACACCATTAGGAACAGGATAGTCATGATTACCAATAATATATATTCATGATGCATGGAACGGTAGGGTAATGAGGTGACAAACAGTTTGTTCGATACCATTTATTTATAAATATAATTATTAGATAATACCGGTTTAATAGGCGTGGGGAAAATCATTAATGTATGATTATACATAGTGAAATAAAGACTATAATGTAGGTAGTACATTAGGCAATCTCGGAATAAAGTTCTGGGGGGGGAGGGGGGGGCACCCAGAGTGGGGAAAGTGGGAGGTGGGAGGTATGGCTCCGTGTCTACTTTATCAATGTAGTCCTTTCTCAGGCACACCTCCATTGTGGGGGTGTGCCTTGGAGTGTTAAGGATGTGGATAGATTGAGTAAGCAAATGGCTAGGGTGAGTGGAAGGTATTGTTTTCATAGGAGGTGTATGAGTTGGTCGTATCGGAATCGTGGGTATGAGGCCCGAATTCATAAGAATAAGGTTGTTATTAGGATTGTTTTTGTTATTAGGTTGATTGTGAATAGTTGTGGGCTGATTGATCCCGGGTTTATGAATATTGTTACTGAGATGGTGTTTATTAGTAGAATGTTGGTATATTCAGCTAAGAATAGAAGTGCAAATGGGCCTGCTGAGAACTCTACGTTGAATCCTGAAACGAGTTCAGATTCTCCCTCAGTTAGGTCGAAAGGGGAACGATTGGTTTCGGCTAGTGTGGAGGTAAATCATATTATAGCTAGTGGTCATGATGGGAGAAGCAGTCAAAGTTGTTCTTGTGTTTCTGTAAATATTGAGAGAGAGTATCCTCCAGATAGGGTAGCCATAGAAATAATAATTAGGCCCAATGTGACTTCGTATGAGATAATTTGTGCTACGGCGCGTATTGCCCCTATTAGTGGGTATTTAGAGTTAGAGGATCAGCCGGATCATAGGATGGTATAAGTGAATATTCCGGAGACGGCTATGATGAAGAGAAGTCCTAGATTCATATTAGTCAGTGGAGATGGTATTGGGATGGGTGTTCAGGAGATTAATGCTAGTGAGAGGGCTATAATAGGAGATAGGGTGAATAGGATTGGAGATGATATGGTAGGCTTAGTTGCTTCTTTGGAGAGGAGTTTAAGACCGTCAGCAATAGGTTGAAGTAGGCCCAAAGGACCTACTAGGTTAGGTCCTTTGCGGAATTGTATGTAGCCCAAGAGTTTTCGTTCTAGGAGGGTTAAGAATGCGACGGCAATGAGGATAGGAAGAATATAGAGTAGGGGGTTAATAGTGTTTAGTAGGGTTATAATTATATATTAAGGGGAGTGCCTTAATTAACCTTGTCTTGGTTAGAAAATAAAGGTATAGTATTTGTTAGAGCGTGCTTGAGGTATTGGCTCTGCTGCATCGGTCCTTTCGTACTGGGTGAAGCGTATCATAGATAGAAACCGACCTGGATTACTCCGGTCTGAACTCAGATCACGTAGGACTATTAATCGTTGAACAAACGAACCCTTAATAGCGGTTGCACCATTAGGATGTCCTGATCCAACATCGAGGTCGTAAACCTTCTTTTTGATATGGGCTCTTGAAGAAGATAGCGCTGTTATCCCTGGAGTAACTTGTTTCAATTATCAGCTTTGCTGGATCATTGCGGGCTTGTTGGCCTAAGTGAGATACGTATAGTATTATTTATTTGGAAGTTCTTTTATTTTCCAAGGTCGCCCCAACCGAAAGGAGCTATTATGGGGTTTAATAGTTTAATTTAAGCTTCACAGGGTCTTCTGGTCTTATGTTTATATTCCAGCTTTTGGACTGGGAGATCAGTTTAATTGATTTACTATAAGAGACAGTTAGGCCCTCATTTTGCCTTTCATACAGGTCTACAATTAATAGACAAATGATTATGCTACCTTTGCACGGTTAGGGTACCGCGGCCGTTTAATTGTTCACTGGGCAGGCGTTGCCTTTAATATTGGTTTAATGGCTAAAGGTTATGTTTTTGTTAAACAGTTGGGGTCTTTGGTTGCCGAGTTCCTTTTATAGTGTTTAATCTTTCTTTTATGACGCACCTGTGTTGGGGTCACAGTTGGAAGATGGGTGTGTATGGGTTAGCGTTATGTCCTGGTTGGGTCTGTTAATGGCTAGCAGGTTTTCTGTTTCTAGCAGATGGGTGCGTTTGAGAGAGGTTATCTTATTATTAGTTTTAGCAGGGGACTTCCTACAGAGAGTAGGTTTACCTTTAGTGTATTTGGAGTTTTAAGCTATGTTTTGAATTAGTTTTGGTAAATTCTTTAACGATATTTTATAGGGTGGCTGCTTAAAGGCCCACAGATGAAGGTTTAGCGGGTTCTCTCAAATTCAGGTTGTATCCTGTTTCAATAGGGCTGTACCCCTATTGAGTTTCTTTAGATAATATAGTTGTATGTTATGGTCTAAAGTGGAACTTATATTCTTTTTTGGGTAACCAGCTATCTCCAGATTCGATAGGTGTTTCGCCTCTACCTGAAAGTCTTCCCACTCTTTTGCCACAGAGAAGGGTTTGCCCGTTAGGCTGCTTTGAGGTAGCTCATCTGGTTTCGGGGTATAGACTGTGATTCATCTTGCCTTAGATTTGCTTGCTAAATCATGATGCGAAAGGTACAAGGGTTGATCTTTGCTGTTTATTGCTTGAGTGGTTCCCTTGCGGTACTTTTAGTGTGTATGTATCTGTTCGATCGCCTCTACTGAGTAAGTCAAATGGTTTGTTTATATTTGGGCAGATGTTTGTACGGTTATATGTTTTCAGCTCAAAAAGATTATTGTTTAATATCGTTCGATTGTAGGTCGAATGCTTTAGTGTAAGCTACTTTTTGTTTCTAAGCGCACCTTCCAGTACGCTTACCATGTTACGACTTGCCCTGCTTTAAAAAGTGGTAGTGTTTATAGATGTTTTTGGTGTATTTACAGGGATGACGGGCGGTGTGTGCGCACTTCATTGCGTTAATTTCGGGTAAGTATTTTATTCTTATCTTACTGCTAAATCCGCCTTCAGTTTCTAGTTTCATAGGGTATCCGTTTTTTCTGTTGAGAAAATGTAGCCCATCTTAGTCCACCTCATTAGTTACACCTCGACCTGTCGTGTTAATTTGTTATTATTAGGCTTACTTTGTTTCTTTCACAAGGTAAACTGGCGACGGCGGTATATAGACTGTTGGGCTAGAGGGGGTTGGGTTAATCGTGGATTATCGGTTATTAGACAGGCTCCTCTAGGTTGGTGTGAAGTACCGTCAAGTCTTTTAAATTTTAAGTTTTTACTCGTAGTTATTTGGCGAACAATTGGTTATTTTATTGTTTTGTAACGGCTGGGCATAGTAAGGTATCTAATCTTAGTTTGTGTCCTTGCTTTCACGAGTCAAAGATGTTTAGGTGTTAAGGTTTGTGTTTGGTATAAACTTATGGCTTTTTACAGCCTAGTTTTGCCTTTTCCTTAAGGGGGTTACATGTTTTTAGTCGTGCTTTACGCCGATAGTATTGTCTTGGGTCTGTCGTATAACCGCGGTCGCTGGCACGAGATTAACCGGCCCGTAATACTCTGTGACTGGGTCAAGCTTTCGCTTATAACCCAATATTAGCTACTGCTGTGAACCCGTGGGGGCGTGGCTTTAATATTGCTTGGCGTCATGGGTATGTGCCTGATACCGGCTCCGTTAGGTGTTTGTTGGGCTGTTTCACTGTTGTGGGGAGGCTTGCATGTATAGGTAGGGAGTTAAGACAATGAGAGGTTTAAGACCAAGACCTTGTGTTATCAGGGGAGGCCGTCTTAGCATTTTCAGTGCTATGCTTGATTGTAAGCTATGATAAC